AATGTCACCTGGGACAGAATGTAAGTCGATGTAACATAACTTGAGGCGGAGAGAGAAAGAGACAACCATTGGATAGCCATAAAAGACTGCCTGGCTTGAAGGAAACTCTGAAAAAGACTTGGAGAAAGCATATACCGAGCTAGCTTCCTTTGCCCTTAACCTAGATGGATGAACTGGATTTGACTTCCTCTTTTTTGAGTGGGAATATCCAGAACTCTAACTAGATCTTCAACTCCAACCCAAAAACTACAAGGGAAAACTTGATTCTTTATTCTGAAATTGAGCTTGTTTAAGAACTCGAAATGCAAGGCATGACTGAGAGAAGAAAGTGAATTGGATTCGATCCTATGGACCCTTCTTTCGTATGGATACTCATATCAAGACTAGCTGGTCTTTCGTAGCAAGGGAAAAGGAACTCGCCAGAGAAGCAAGCGAAATCAATGCAGTCGTCAGTCAGAACCTTCACTTCAGGGGCCAGCTAGCGGTAACTCTCACTCTCATAAACCCACTAACAGCACTCCTAACTTCACTTCTTCCTAAAACGACGACGAGGAAGAGACATAGAGCGAAGGAATGGTATAAAAGAAAAGGTAGCCACGAGTCCAGCTGGAAAGAGGTTTCAAACTGTATTGCTTACCATCTAAGGGGCAGGTACTGCAACTGGTTCTAGGGGGACAAAAACTGAGTCTAGACAAGAAAGTCTTTTTTCTTAAAAAAAGGGCGTCAGATTGCTAAAGCTTAACTGGCTAGAACATAACTTCCAGAAACGTCAACTTCCATTGGAACTCAGAGCGACGGGAAGGGTCAAGGAAAAGAAGGGAAAGGTAACGGAATTCACTCGACTAACGACTAAGAAGGTGAGGAAAAGAGGGGTAGTTCCTCTAACGATGCCTGAATGCTACTTTCGCCTAGTCGGTGAAGCTGCGTCCTCCCCTCTTCTCTTGGTGGCATTTCCCTTGGCTTCCATCACAGAAGATGTCAGCAATAGCAATCCTTCAGTCAATGGAATCAGTAGCTACACTGACCCCTGCACGAAAGTTGTTTTATAATCGATAGAGCTCGTGGATTTGTTCATTCATAGCATAGAGGTAGATCCTTTCCCGAGCCCGATGATCGAATGTTATCCCTTTCCACTCCTGCTGCATTCCTGACTGCTTCCCTGTTGTGGCTGCGTGTCCTAATCGAAAAGAACTCATCTCATAGGGTCCGTTTCCTTGGCTGACACCGACACCGGCCCATAGAAACTAAGATATAATAGGGAGGGCTGGCCATTCGGTCCCTAATCTCTCTATGTTTGAGTGGCCTATAGGAGAGAGGTTCACCCGGTTATACCACTGTAGGGCCCAATCATCTTATTAAAAGAAAATAAGAAAGTTGACCTTAAGCTGACAAGACAATGATTGATTTCTTTCTTTCATAACCTCGACTTCTTTATTTTACTTCAACTTCAATCGGACCGGTCTTCAAAGAAAGATCAGATCTTCCAATCGCTTATGTCAGAGCTGGTTCCTCTGTCAGAGGGTTAGATCATTCACCTATTGGGACAGTAGCTTCACTCCTGGAAAAGAAGAAATGAAATGCTGCTTTGTTTACAAGAAAGAGATTCAAATCTCCAATGTGATACCTAATCCTAACCCAGTCGGCGTAGGCGAGTCACTCGAGAAGGCTTTTCTCCCAGTCCTGCTAGCCCAAGCTAGTAGTCAGATGAGTATGCCCGGTATGTCTTTCCAAAAGGACAGCTGTCTTCTTGAAGTCAAGGTGGGTCATGGATACACTCTCTACTCCGATCTCTCCTCAAGAGAGAGGATCAGTTATGCTTGATTGAAGGCTTGATGGCTGAAGGAAAGACTTCCTTTCTTGCCCAACATCTCCTCTCCGCTTTGGTTGAGCTGTTTCGCTTCATTGCCGTCAAAAGGACTTTAAAGGAAGAGTATGCCCTGCCTTTCCTTTCCCTTTTGGTACGCGAAGGCGTCTTTCTATTCCATTAAATGAAGGAATCTCTCTGACAAGGGCAACGGCTTGGAAAGAAAAATCCCAACTCTTTTCTTGTCCCAAAGAAATCCATTCCGGAAGCGGAAGGTCGGCTTGGCGTTGCGTAAATCAGATATCTTGTCCCAGGCTACTCTCTTCCCTTCTTCGTAGGGTACGCTCCGTTCCCAAGAAGATCAGGTGAGCCCGAAGACCGAATCAATGTGACTTACACTTTTCTTTGAATTGGATTTGTCGCGTTCTCATTGGATTACTACTATACTGGGCTTCCCCCCTTTCAGCATGGCTTCCTAGAAGAAAGGTGTGAGTTCTCGTTGCCGTTCGACCCCCCTTTGGCCACGTCTACCATTTCATTAAGTCAGTTCGGTAGCTAGGTCACAAGACCCAGCCGTCACATCAAGATCGTAAAATGACGTATATGAGAGAGTGGAACCAACGGCTTATGAGCTCACGGTTTGAGAGTGGCTGTAGCCTACCTAAGCTCAGCTTTATTCAGTTCAATACATTGCGCGCACGGTTCTCGTTATTGGACTTTGCTTTTGGGTTCGCTCCTCTCATGTGTTCGAGTGCCTACGCTCCTGCACCTATCGGTACAGTGGCTTGACGCTCCTCTGACTCTGGTCTAGCTGGGGAGAGAACTCCACTCATTGCCCGATCCTCTCTCTTATACGGTCTTCTTTATTTAACTGGGTGGGATATCTAAGACATGGGGCTACCGAGAGATATAAGATCTTGTCCCAGTTCTAAATAATCGAAGGGTTTATACTCTCGCTATTGGACCTGATAGTTGAGTGGCTAAGAGCATGAGGGAAAGATTCGACTTTAAAAGACCGGATGGTTGGCTTGGTTGATGGAAAAAGTGCCGTAAGTCGAGCTGCTATCGATCATGGAATAAAAGACAGGTTGGGACAAATCCTGATCTTTTAATTGCGTCAATAAAATAAGATAGATGGATGCCTGAATCGGACATATGAGATGAGCCCTAAACCCCTCGTTCTTTGCGTGAAGACCAGATGCGCTCTTAGCTGCCTTTCAAGATGCCAAATCGTTCTCAACTTTCATTGGTTTGGCGGGGCTCTTCATCTATCAATCGAAGGTTAGAGTTGGCTTCATTGCTTGGTTTTGGAAGACGGGAGAGATCTCAGATCAGGTTCAACCTCAAGTGAGTCATCATAGGGTCTTGCTTTGAGGAACGGACAGACCAGACAGTCGTGACTTTCTTTCTCGCCTCTTTCTCTTTATTGCCTGAGCCCGGGCTTCAAAGTCAGAGCCTTCCCTGCTTCACCCATTCATTGCCATCAACCGGCTGTTCGAGCTCATCAATCAAGACGGCGGGGAACTTAGATGATTCATCTTAGTATGCCGGGTATGTCGTTGCCCAAGGTCCTTTCTAAGAGATCAATCTAAGGGTAGAAAAAGAAGAGAATCAGACTTCGGTGAGTGCCGCTTGCTGTCAGGCCATCGGCTCCTATCACTTTGTTCGATTGAAACCCTTTTCCTCTTTTTCTAGCGGTTTCAGTCCTTTATAGGTATAGGTCGGAACTCCGGAACTAAAGACTTTCTCAATCAGACAGGATAGATAGATTGAGTGCGCCTTGCCTTCTATACTATACGACTAAGGCCTTGTCACGAGCTGGACTCGAACCAGCACCTCTGGGTAAAGCACACACATACCGAGAGATGCTGTCTTACCAAGGGCAAAAGGAAAGGTGAAAGGTACGAAAGTAGGATAATAAGCAACAACCATATATTATATGGATTCCCTAGAGAGATTTCGAAAGTCTTCGTGCAAGAGACGATTCGTTGAATTCTCTTAGTCCCACTTCCCACAGGAATTGAAGAGTACGCAAGCACATTCATTGATGCAGCGAATGCAAGCTCCTGGTGGAAGCTTTTCCATGAGATTCCCCAGCTACTGCTATCGAATCCCCTCTTTTCGCTTTTCGCAAGTGAATCAGAGCTGGAAAGGTCTATCCGATGTGGGACTGATGACTTTCCTGGATTGGATTCCTTGCTTGCATTCCTTATTGGAATGGAAGTAGGAGGCTTCAATCCATTCTCCGGGCGAAGACTAGCTTTTGCTTTCCTTTTGGAGGAAGGATTGGAGGAATTAATCCAATGCGGGTCCAGGTAGGAATCAAGGAATTTCACCTTGATAAAGCCTCTTACCTGTTTCCGATCCGATTACCGATTTATAGGATTAACCAGAAGAGAAGGAAGTTAGGACCGGCTGAAAGAAGGACAGCGGGGAAAGTTCTCTAACTTGGGAAAAACCTTCGAATCCGTCTTTTTTGGACGGAAAGGGCGAGTAGAACGGGCGCGAAAACGAAACCTTCCTTCTTCGGCCTAAACTGAGATAGTGCAATACGAATGACTCCTTGTGAAGTACCATGGAATTGGGGGGCATGGCACTAACACTCAACTCAAACAAACTATTCAAGACCAGATCAGCAAAGGAAACATACATGTTGAAAACGATGAGGCATCTACGAGCGAACGGTTAGGCAAGACTACGGCGCCTGGGTAAACATCCCCTTTACCAACCAAACAAGATGTCGAGAGTGTTTTGGAGAAGTACGGTATCCTAGCGAAGGACCTTTTTTTAAGGTATGTGCCAGAACTGCCTTCCATCCCTATGGAGGTGGCCTGAATTGGCGTCCTTTCCGGTCTTCATCTCCGGTGAAAGGTGATAAGGCCTTAGTGGGCCGGACTCCCTTCCATCGGATGATTTGGGAGCTGTTTGCGATCGCTTTATGGGATTGCGCGGTTCTCAAGGGGTTAAACCCCAAGGATCCGGATAGGGCGGCGAAAGGGGCTTGGCCATTTGAAGGTTGGTTCCTTTACTGGAGCTCTATCTTTATACTGACTCTGTTTAGGGAATTCTTTCTGCCTAAGACCTTCTATCCTTGCGAGATCACAAGTGATGAGGATCGGTCTCTTCCTGTCCTCCCTGTGAAGGTTGCAGAGTTACCTTAGGATTCCTTTAATAATGAACGGCAAAGTCATTTTAAAAGCAATTGGTTCGTTCAGTTGGTGCAGCTAGCGCTATAGTTAGTCAGGCAAGAAGGTAAGGAGTTAGTTTACAGCGTCGAAGTCTGAAAGCAGAAGGCTAGGAAGACCGGAAAGCCGGGAATTGGCTACATACACCGGAAACCCGAGATCGAAAGAGTAAGGACTGAGGTGCGTAGCGAAACTTTGGAAGCCAAAGCCCTTATTAAAGGCAAAAAGGGCGGCAAGGGCAAAGGCCTCCTATTCCTCTAGACAGGACAGATGGGATTCTTGCTTCCATATGCCACCCGCGAAAACTCTTCTTTGAATGCCCAAAGAGAAAGCTTATAGGTGAAATTTTTTGATGAAAAGATCGTCTTCTGCATTCGATGCTTCCTGTACTTCCCCTGCTTCCTTTAGCAGCGGAAATGCAGACATCTAGCACATAGAAGAGCGGATTCGGTTCCTATTCCTTATTAGATGAGATGAGATGTCAGTTCCTTTCGTGCAACCTGCTCTTGCATATGCAGTTGGTGTCCTTAGTCAATTTATTTACTCTATACGTATCCCTCATCTCGAAGCTGAAAAAAGAATTCTGCGGTATCTTAAGTCGTCTCCTGGAAAAGGTATTTGATATGCCTCTAATAGACATCTTCTTATTTCTGTCTATGAAGATGCAATGGGAATTGAGGTTGACAAGACCAAAGGAGCTAATGAACCACCTGCTGAAATTCTTGAGGAAGTTGAGAGGTTCCAGACTAGATCTTTACCAAACATTGAACAAACTGAGACCTGTGGGAACCGAGGCAAACCACCGAGAGTGACAAGGGCAGGATGAAGCTCTTCACCGAAAAAGGATCTGATCAGATTCCTCACAGAATATCAAGATGTCTTCGCCTGGTCAAATGAGGATATGCCCGGATTAGACACCAAGATTGTGGTGCACAAGTTGCCAGTCATGCCAGAATTCTCACCAGTAAAGAAAAAAGTCCGAAGAAGTCGTCCAGAATGGAGTCTAAAAGTGAAAATCATCAAACAAAAAAAGGCCAAATTCATCGTCGTCAGCACTTATCCAATCTGGCTCTCTAATGTTGTACCGGTGCCCAAGAAAGATGGCCGGGTAAGGGTTGGACTACCGAGACCTAAATCGGGCCAGTCCCAAAGACGATTTCCCCTTGCCACACATCGACATTCTGGTCGACAATGTCGCGGGCCATGAAATGTTCTCCTTCATGGATGGATTCTCAGGATACAACAAAATTTTGCTTGATGAAGAAGATCGGGAAAAGACAGCGTTCACTACACCATGGGGTACCTTCTGCTATCGAGTCATGCCCTTTGGACTCAAGAATGCTGGGGCAACCTACCAAAGGGCCATGATCACGCTCTTCCATAACATGGTACACTTTGAGATGGAAGTTTATGTAGATGATATGATTGTCAAATCTCGAAATAACGAAGACCATCTGGTGAATCTTGCAAGAGTTTTTAACCGACTCAGGAAATACAAGCGTAGGCTTAACCGAGCTTATAATTAGGCTTTGGACTTACTTCAGGCAAGCTTCTGGGCTTCATAGTAAGCAGACGAGGAATTGAGATCGATCCAGCAAAGATCAAAGCAATTGTAGAGATGCCTCCTCCCCAGAATCTCAGGCAAGTCCAATCATTCTTTGGGCGGCTCAACTACATCAGCAGATTCATCGCCCAGCTCACTCATACCTGCGAACCTCTCTTCAAGCTGCTACGCAAGAATACATCCATGGAATGGACTCCAGAATGTGATGAAGCCTTCCAAAAGATAAAAAAAGATCTTATAAACCCATCGTACCGCCGGAACCAGGCCGGCCACTACTTCTTTATCTATCCATGAAGGAGACCTCCATGGGAGCTGGGGCAAGATGATAAGAGTGGCCGCAAAGAACAGGCCATAATATATTATCGTTCAAAGAAGTTTCATCCCTACGCGAGACCAGATACTCCTTCCTGGAAAGAACATGTGCTGGTTTGGTATGGGTCACAACCAAGATGCGCCATTATATGCAGTACTAGAAAACTCTCCTGATTTCCAGAATGAATCCCAAAAAGTACATCTTCGAAAAGCCCGTGACGAGTGACAGATTGGCTAAATGGCAGATGATTCTGTTCGGTAAGAATATGACATATTTTATGTCACTCAGAAGGCGAGGTTTTAGTGATTGAATTAAAGCAGATAGGCTAGCTGATCAATCTCTGGATGAGTATTCACCAGTAAATACAAAGTTCCAGATGAGGGAATACTATTTGCCATGAAAGAAGATGACTGCAGATGGTATCCTGGCTTTTTTATGTACTTTTTTGGAGCCTCCAATGCTAAAGGAGCAGGAGTTGGCGCGGTACTGGTATCCGAAACAGGGGCACAATATCCCGTCGTTACCAAGCTAAGATTCGAATGAATGTACAAACAAGATGGTTAAATATGAAGCTTGTATCCTAGGATTAAGGGCGGCCTTGAGCATAAAGATTGAAGACCTTTTAGTATTCGGG